AGCCAGAGAAATTTTTTGAAACAGACTCTATGCAAGAGTTAAAAAAAACGAAAGGGAAAAATCAGTATAGAACTAGAGAAGAGCACGATATGTATAATAATGGGGGAGCATGGGACAAAAAATAAATCCACTTGGTTTCAGACTTGGTACAACCCAAAGTCATTATTCCCTTTGGTTTGCACAACCAAAAAAGTATTCGGAAAATTTACAAGAAGATGCAAAAATAAGAGATTATATCAAGAATTATATACAAAAAAAGATGAAAATCTACTCCGTTGTCGAAGGAATTACACGTATAGAGATTCAAAAACAAATCGATGTAATCAAAATTAAAATCCATACAGCATCCCAAAAATTATTTAACGAAAAGCGACCGCGAGAAATCGAAGAATTACAGAGAAATTTACAAAAAGAATTTTATTGTGTGAACCGAAAATTTAACCTTGCTATCATAAGAATTGCAAAGCCTTATAGAAATCCTACTATTCTTGCAGAATTTATCGCCGACCAATTAAAGAATAGAGTTTCATTTCGAAAAGCAATGAAAAAAGCAATTGAATTAACTGAACAAGCAAATACAAAAGGAATTCGAGTACAAATTGCAGGACGTATTGACGGAAAAGAAATTGCACGGGTTGAATGGATCCGAGAAGGTAGAGTTCCCCTACAAACCATTCAAGCGAAAATTGATTATTGTTCCTATCCAGTTCGAACTATTTCTGGGATATTAGGCATTAAAATTTGGATATTTATTGATGGAGAATAAGAAACTTTGACTGGACCTTCCCTTCTAGTTTCTAATACTAAAAAACGAGAAAGCCATTTCTTCTTTTTCTGTTCAATCCAAAACCAAAAAATTTTTTGAATTCGTAATTCTATCTGGTTTAATAAAAATTCAATTGAATGCTTGATATAATTGCTATGCTTAGTGTGTGACTCGTTGGTTTTTTCGGGTTAGTAAAAAAAGTCACTGATAGTCGAAACTAATAACTCTAGAAAAATACCCAATTCATCACTTCGCATTATCTGGATCCAAAGAACCGGTCAAGATATGACAGATCAGTCATATCCTTGTAGCAACTGAAACCTTTTTGCCTAAATAAAAACAAAAAATTAGATTCTAAGTTGGGAATCAAAATAGAGAAAAGAAAATAAGGGTGTGGATAAATGGAAGGATGAGAGAAAGAAAGAAAACGACGATTGATGCTATCTAATTCCAATATGGAATATGTAAGGTCTATGAGCCGTCTCATAAAAAGGGCAATGTAAGAAAGCATTAATACAGATTCATCCATACTAAAATGAATCCGTCCAGAGAACAAAAAAATCAAGAGCTTCGAGTCAATAAAGACTGAGAAGATTGACTCACGCACAACTTTAATTGAGCTCCATTGCAGAATTCAGACCTAAACATTAAGTAAGAAGCGATGAGAACGACGGAACCTGTGGCTCTCACAAATTCGATTGAACACGAATTCTAATGATTCATTGATCTGGATGGCGGAACAGACCCGAGACCAATTCATCTATTCGAAAAAGTTAGAAATTATGGCTACAACCGAAATATAAATTGAATTGAAAGAGTCAACATTCGCCCGCGAAAACTTTCTTTTCTTGGATTACTAAATTTGGGTCAATTAAAGATGCTAAGGCGGTTAAATTCAAGGCGAAAACAAAAGAAAGATTCATTTTAAGATTATCAAAACCAATAAAATTATATATATATCTATATTTCATAGAAATAGTTCTTTTAGGTCTTTCACTATACGATAGAAAGAAGATACAAATTACTACCAGATTTGAGATCGATTCGCTGAACTCCATACTTCGATATATTACTTATACTTATGAAATCGATGGATATCGTATGAACTACAAGTCTATCTTAATATTCATATTAGATTCTATCTAAATTTCCTTAAAATTCCCTATTTTTTAATCTTTTTATTCGCGAGGAGCCGGATGAGAAGAAACTCTCACGTCCGATTCTGGAGTAGAGATGGAATTCAAACCCAACCATCAACTATAACCCCAAAAGAACCAGATTCCGTAAACAACATAGAGGAAGAATGAAGGGAATTTCTTATCGAGGTAATTATATTTGTTTCGGTAAATATGCTCTTCAGGCACTTGAACCCGCTTGGATCACATCTAGACAAATAGAAGCAGGTCGACGGGCAATGACACGAAATGCACGCCGCGGTGGAAAGATATGGGTCCGTATATTTCCAGACAAACCGGTTACAGTCAGAGCCGCAGAAACACGTATGGGTTCGGGTAAAGGATCGCCTGAATATTGGGTAGCTGTTGTTAAACCAGGTCGAATACTTTATGAAATCGGTGGCGTAACAGAAAATATAGCTAGAAGGGCTATTTCAATAGCAGCGTCCAAAATGCCTATACGAACTCAATTCATTCTTTCGGGATAAAATTTGGAAATGCAAAAGAAAAAGGCAAAAGAAAAAATCGCTTTTTGGGATACAAACGAATCGCAGGTGCAGGTTTGTTTTTTTGGACAAACAATATTTCTTTTTTTCTTCGCCCTTTACTTTGCCTAAAAAAAATAATCAAAAAAATGATATGATTCAACCTCAGACCTATTTGAATGTAGCGGATAACAGCGGGGCTCGCAAATTGATGTGTATTCGAATCATAGGAGCTAGCAATCGTCGATATGCTCATATTGGTGACGTTATTGTTGCTGTAATCAAAGAAGCAGTTCCGCAAATGTCGCTAGAAAGATCAGAAGTGGTCAGAGCTGTAATTGTACGTACTTGTAAAGAACTCAAACGCGACGACGGTATGATAATACGATATGATGACAATGCTGCAGTTGTCATTGATCAAGAAGGCAATCCAAAAGGCACTCGAGTTTTTGGTGCGATTGCAGAGGAATTGAGACAGTTCAATTTTACCAAAATAGTTTCATTAGCTCCCGAAGTATTATAAAATGAGACCCTAATCTCGTTCCATTATAATATCATTCCAGAAATAATATAGTTATGTTTAGAGTAGTTAGTTGAAAGAAATCAATTAAGATTCAGTTAGTAGATTGTGTCTCACGCATATACCTTGAAAAATGCATAGTCATAACCAAAGAAAAAACAAGAAAAACATGTTGATTATATCAAAATTGGGAGGGACCAATACTTTAATTCATTATGGCCAAGGATACTATTGCTGACATACTCACCTCGATACGAAATGCTGAGATGAATACAAAAAGAGTGGTTCGAATAGCATTTACGAATCTCGGCGAAAGTCTTGTTAAAATACTTTTACGCGAGGGTTTTATCGAAAACGTGAGAAAACATCGAGAAAACAACAAATCTTTTTTGGTTTTAACCCTCCGCTATAGAAGGAATCGGAACGGGCCTTATAGAAATCGAAAAGTTTTAAATTTAAAACGCATCAGTCGACCCGGTCTACGAATCTATTCTAACTATCAACGAATTCCTAGAATTTTAGGCGGGATGGGGATTGTAATTCTTTCTACTTCCCGAGGTCTAATGACAGACCGAGAGGCTCGATTAGAAAGAATAGGTGGAGAATGTTTGTGTTATATATGGTAATCCTTCTAACTATCCAAATGAAATTCGCAACTTTCTAGTTGTGACAAAGAAAGGGGACAGATTGTCTAATATCGTATCTCATCTATGACCTCATCTTTGAAAACGACATCTATGGTTTTAGATCGTCCAGACTAAAGAAGTTGATCCAGAATAAAAGAGGTTTTCATTTAAATGAAAAACAGAAATCGATTCCGTAAAGTTTAATTAAAGAATCCGTTCTCAACGACATCTTTGGGGTTCATTTAGATAATAATGATCTAATTCTCGGTTATATTTCGGGAAAGCTACCACTTTTTATTATAATACGACGAGTCTTCAATTAGTCGAATTTTTTACTTTGCGAAAAATAATAATCAAAAATTTCGGTATTTTTTTTTTTCAACTTCAACATTTTCAACATTCATTCAATATGATTCGAAATGCAAAATTTCAAGAAACTTATTTTCTTCCAAGACGTAGATTCAGAATTAAGGTGAAAAGTCGGCAAATATGAAAATAAGAGCCTCTGTTCGTAAAATTTGTGAAAAATGTCGATTAATACGCCGTCAGGGCCGAATTCTAGTAATTTGTTCCAACCCAAGGCATAAACAAAGACAAGGATAATCAACCTCGGGAAAGGCCCGGTATTAAAAAATGGATAGATCCATAGATCTCTGACTCATATTTATGAGATGATAAAATATGGCAAAAGCGAGACTGAAATTGGTTTCACGTAGGACCCGACGTCTACGTAAGAGTACGCGTAGAATACCAAAAGGGGTTATTCATGTTCAAGCAGGTTTTAATAATACCATTGTGACTGTTACAGATGTACGAGGTCAAGTGGTTTCTTCGTCCTCGGCCGGTAATTGTGGGTTCCGGGGTACACGAAAAGCGTCGCCATTTGCTGCCGAAACCACAGCAGTAACCGCTATTCGTACAGTAGTGATGCAACGTGCAGAAGTCTTGATAAAAGGTGCCGGTCTCGGGAGAGACGCAGCATTACGAGCTATTAGCAAAAGTGGTATACGATTAACTTTTGTACGGGATGTAACTCCTTTGCCCCATAATGGCTGTAGACCTCCGAAAAAAAGACGTGTGTAAAAATCAAAATTGAAGAGATTTCAACAGCAAGAAAAACAAGAGAAATAAATGATTCAATGATCTGATCAAATAATATTATTATGGTTCGAGAGCAAGTAAGAATAGATACTCGGACACTCCAGTGGAAGTGTGTTGAATCAAGAGCAGACAGTAAACGTCTTTCTTATGGACGATTTATTCTATCTCCGCTTCTGAAAGGTCAAGCTGACACAATAGGCATTGCGATGCGACGAGCTTTGCTTGGAGAAATAGAAGGAACATGTATCACACGCGCAAAATCTGTGAAAATACCGCATGAATATTCTACCATAGGGGGTATTCAAGAATCAGTCCATGAAATTTTAA